CCCCGGCGCAGATCTAAACTACAATCCCTTCATAAGGATTCATTGAAAAAAATAAAAGGACAAGAAAGTGATTTTTGTTTTTTAACAGTTTGGGGAATGGAAACGGAACTTCCTTTTGGTTCTCCCCGAAAACGACGTTCATTTTTTGAACCCGTTTTGCAAGAATTCAAAAAAAAAATTCGAAAATGGAAAACTAAGTCTTTTATAGTTTTAAGAATTTTAAAAGAAAGAACAAAAATTTTCCGAAAAGTGGCAAAAGAAACAAACAAATGGGTCATCAAAAGCATTCGATTTCTAAAAGGAAAAATAAAAAAACTTTCAAAAAGAAAGCCAATTCGATTAGTTAGATTGAGAGAAATGAGAGAAATAGAGGACTTGGGTGAAACTAAAAAAGATTCGATAACGATAATCGGCAATCATACGATTCACGAATTGTCTATTCAAATTCGATCTATGCATTGGACAAATTTCTCACTAACAGAAAAAAAAATGAAAGATCTAAGTAATAGAACAAACATAATCAGAAACCAAATAGAAAAAATTACAAAAGAGAAGAAAAAAGGATTGCTAACTCAAGAAATAAATATTATTTCTAACAAAATAAGTTATCATGCTAAAATATTAGAATCATCAAAAAGGATTTGGCAGATATTAAAAAGAAGAAATACTCGATTAATCCGTAAATCATATTTTTTTATAAAATTTTTGATTGAAAGGGTATACATAAACCTTTTTTTATCTATACTTAATATTCCAAGAATCAATGCAAATTTTTTTTTTGAATCAACAAACAAAATTCAAATTATTGATAAAAACGTCCACAATCACAATAATGAAGCAAATCAGGAAAAAATTAATAAAACAACTAAAAATACAATTCACTTTCTTTCGACTCTAAAAAAATCACTTTATAAGATTAGTAATAATAAGAATTCAAATATTTTTTGGAATTTATCTTCTTTCTCACAATCACAAGCATATGTATTTTACAAATTATCACAAACCCAAGTTATTAACTTTTATAATTTAAGATCTGTCCTTCAATATCACGGAACATCTCTTTTTCTTAAGACTGAACTAAAAGATTGGTTTGAAAAACAAGGAATATTTCATTACGAATTAAGACATAAACCTTTTTGGAATTTTGGAATTAATGAATGGAAAACCTGGTTAAGGAGTCATTATCAATACGATTTACCTAGGATTAGATGGCCTAGATTAGTACCACAAAAATGGCGAAATCGAGCGAATCAAGACTGTATGACTAAAAATAAAGATTTAAACAAAAAAGATTCATATGAAAAAAACAAATTAACTCATTACCAAAAAGAAAAACAAAATCTTTTTGAAGCAGACCCATTACGGAATCAAAAATCGAATTTTCAAAAACACTATAGATATGATCTTTTATCATATAAATCTATTAATTATGACGATAAAAAAGACTCGTCTATTCATAGATCACTAGTCCAAGTAAAGAATGAAGAAGAAAGTTTTTATAATTACAACATAGGGAAAGGAAAATTATTTTGTATGCTGGGAAGTATACCTATCAATAATTATCTAGGGGAAGACGATATTATGGATATAGATAAAATTTCGAATAGAAAATATTTTGATTGGAGAATTCTCAATTTTTGTCTTAGAAATAAGATCGATATTCAATCCTGGGTTGATATGGATACTGGTACCAACAGTAATCAAAATACTAAGATTGGGGCGGATAATTATCAAATAATTGATGAAATTAATAAGAAAGGTCTTTTTTATTTTACAATTCATCAAAATGAAGAAATTAACCCATCCAACCAAAAAGAGTTCTTTTTTGATTGGATGGGAATGAATAACAAAATACTAAATAGTCTTATATCAAATCGGGAGCTTTGGTTCTTCCCAGAATTTGTGCTACTTTTTAATGCATATAAAATGAAATCGTGGATCATACCAATCAAATTACTTCTTTTCGATTTTAATGGAAATGCAAATGGTAATAAAAAAAGAACTGGAAAGAAAAAGGAATATCTTTTTATATCATCGAATCAAAAAAAATATCTTGAATTAGACAATGGAAGTCAAGAAGAAAAAGAACCCGCAAGCCAAGGAAATCCGAGATCAGATGCACAAAACCAAGTAAGTCTTGGATCAGTTCTCTCAAACCAAGAAAAAGATGTTGAAGAAAACCATGCGGGATCTGACATGAAAAAACGTAGAAAGAAAAAGCAATACAAAAGCAACACAGAAGCAGAGCTTGATTTCTTACTAAAAAAATATTTTCATTTTCAGTTGAGATGGGATAATTCTTTAAATGAAAAGCTAATGAATAATATCCAAATCGATTGTCTCCTGCTCCGACTGATAAATCCAAGAGAAATTGCTATATCCTATATTCAAAGGGGAGAAATGCGTCTGGATATTTTGATGACTGAGAAGGATTTAACTCTTACCGAATTGATGAAAAAGGGAATAGTGATTATCGAACCGGCTCGTCTGTCTGTAAAAAATGATGGACAATTTTTTCTATATCAAACCATAGGTATTTCATTGGTTCATAAGAATAAGCGCCAATTTCAATTTAATAAAAGATACCGAGAAAAAGGCTATGTTGATAAGAAAATTTTTGATGAATGTATTCCAAGCCATCAACTAAGGACTGGAACTAAAGACAAAAAGCATTATGATTTGCTTGTTCCTGAAAAGATTTTATTCCCTAAACGTCGTAGAGAATTGAGAACTCTAATTTGTTTCAATTCGAAGAATAGAAATGGTATGCGTAGTTACGTTTGGGATAAAAGCAAAGATCTTGCTCGAGAAAAAAAGAAATTCATTAACTTAAAGTTCTTTCTTTGGTCCAATTATCGATTAGAAGATTTAGTTTGTATGAATCGCTATTGGTTTAATACCAATAATGGTAGTCGTTTCAGTATGGTAAGGATACATATGTACCCACGATTGAAAATTCATTAATACTATGTTTTTCCTATCTATGCTTACGCTTGGGATATATGAAAACCCAGAGATGCGCACATGCCTTATTTTACATTCCAGTCTGATACATGATACCAATTTAATGATATACATATCAATTAGATCTATAAATGAATCAACAGAATCTTTTTTTTAGGTCTCAACTTTTCTCTTTTCCACAAATATAACATCCTTTTGGATCCCTAATCAAATTGCAAATTGAATTGATTTTTGGTTGATTTTAGAGGAAGTTGATAACGAACGTAAGATTGTTGTGTATATCAAATTCAAATGACTAGCATTATTATTACTGATCAGTAAAATTCATATAAAAAAAAAAAGGAGGGAGGAGATTTCGTTTTATGGTAAAAAATCCATTCATCTCAATTATTTTTCAAGAAAAAAGAGAAGAAAACTGCGGGTCTGTTGAATTTCAAGTATTCAGGTTCACCAATAAGATACGAAGACTTACTTCACATTTGGAATTGCACAGAAAAGACTATTTATCTCAGAGAGGTCTACGGAAAATTCTGGAAAAACGCCAACGGTTGCTATCGTATTTGTCAAAGAAAAATAGAGTCCGTTATAAAGAATTAATTAGTCAGTTGAATATTCGGGAGTCAAAAAATCGTTAATTTGAAATACAATTTTGAAATATTTGATTTAGTAGATTTTGAATATTGATGAACTTCTTTTTGTTTTCAACAATTCATGCTAAGAATGAATCGAGGAAAAACCTATGAATATACTAGCTACTGGAAAAGACCTTATGGTAGTCAATATGGGCCCTCACCACCCATCAATGCACGGTGTTCTTCGTCTCATCGTTACTCTAGATGGTGAAGATGTTATTGACTGTGAACCAATATTGGGTTATTTACACAGAGGGATGGAAAAAATTGCGGAAAACCGAACAATTATACAATATCTGCCTTATGTAACACGTTGGGATTATTTAGCTACTATGTTCACAGAAGCAATAACTGTAAATGGACCAGAACTGTTGGGAAATATTCAAGTACCTAAAAGGGCCAGCTATATCAGAGTAATTATGTTGGAGTTGAGTCGTATAGCTTCTCATCTGTTATGGCTTGGCCCTTTTATGGCAGATATTGGTGCACAGACTCCTTTCTTCTATATTTTCAGAGAAAGAGAATTAGTATATGATCTATTCGAAGCTGCCACCGGTATGAGAATGATGCATAATTATTTTCGTATCGGAGGAATAGCAGCTGATTTACCTCATGGCTGGATAGATAAATGTTTGGATTTCTGTGATTATTTTTTAACAGGGGTTGTTGAATATGAAAAACTTATTACGCGAAACCCTATTTTTTTAGAACGCGTTGAAGGAGTAGGCATTATTGGTGGAGGAGAAGCAATAAATTGGGGTTTGTCAGGACCAATGCTACGAGCGTCTGGACTCGAATGGGATCTTCGTAAAGTCGATCATTATGAGTGTTACGACGAATTTGATTGGGAGGTACAGTGGCAAAAAGAAGGGGATTCATTAGCCCGTTATTTAGTCCGAATGGGCGAAATGCGGGAATCCATAAAAATTATTCAACAAGCTTTGGAAGGAATTCCGGGGGGGCCCTATGAGAATTTAGAAATCCGATGCTTTGATAGAGAAAACAACCCAGAATGGAATGATTTTGAAGATCGATTCATTAGTAAAAAACCCTCTCCTACTTTTGAATTGCCGAAACAAGAACTTTACGTGAGAGTCGAAGCCCCAAAAGGAGAATTGGGAATTTTTCTGATAGGAGATCAAAGCGGTTTTCCTTGGAGATGGAAAATTCGCCCACCAGGTTTTATCAATTTGCAAATTCTTCCGCAGTTAGTTAAAAGAATGAAATTGGCTGATATTATGACGATACTAGGTAGTATAGATATCATTATGGGAGAAGTTGATCGTTGAAATGCTAATTGATACAACAGAAGTACAAGATATCAATTCTTTTTCCAGATTGGAATCCTTAAAAGAGGTCTATGGGATCATATGGATGCTTGTTCCTATTTTCACGCCTGTATTGGGAATCACAATAGGTGTACTCGTAATTGTGTGGTTAGAAAGAGAAGTATCCGCAGGAATACAACAACGTATTGGGCCTGAATACGCCAGCCCGTTGGGAATTCTTCAAGCTTTAGCCGATGGGACAAAACTACTTTTGAAAGAGAATCTTCTTCCATCTAGAGGAAATACTCGGTTATTCAGTATTGGACCATCTATAGCAGTCATATCAATTCTACTAAGTTATTCAGTAATTCCTTTTAGTTATCACCTTGTTTTAGCTGATTTCAATATCGGTATTTTTTTATGGATTGCCATTTCAAGTATTGCTCCTATTGGACTTCTTATGTCAGGATATGGATCAAATAATAAATATTCCTTTTTAGGTGGTCTGCGAGCTGCTGCTCAATCGATTAGTTATGAAATCCCATTAACTTTATGTGTTTTATCAATATCTCTACGTGCGATTCGTTAAAACAGAAACTTTTCTTTTCCCTATGCTTTTCCTTCGAGAAAAAAAAAAAGAAATTTAATAGATATCTTCATCTTTTTATTCATTTATTTCTTCTTTAGGTTAATAAAATTAATTAGGTAGTTATATATGAGTGAAAGAAAACAACTTCAAAATTCGCAGTAAAAGTGGATTGAGTCTCATTTCCTGTGTACAAGAGTTAAGCCGAAGTAAACAAACATGGAAGAAGCCCTTTACCCCAAGATTGGTTGATTGTTCATCCTGGCTTGAAGCGGGCTCAAAGGATCAACCCTATGGAGTTTTCACTATCGTTTGTATGTATTACAATACAGATATTACAAAACGGGGGATTCAAAAAAAAGATGAGTGGGTAGGAAGGAACACCAAAAAACACACAAAGGATTAGTAATGGAGATTATGTAAATTATCTAAAAGGATACTTCTGCATACCATAAAAAGAATACTGATTGGGGCTTTAAATTAGTAGAAATTATCAGGCAGTACTCCCCCCAATTCCGATCCAGAGTATGCTCCTATCCACCGATTAAAGAAATGACTATCGGGAACGAAATAATCCTTTACCTTTTTTAAGCCCCCCTTTTCTCAGAATGAAGAAGAGGAACAAAAAAAAATAGAAAAAATACAATTCCAATATAAACAAAAGAGATCTTTTTATTCTTTCTTTCATATATTCATAGAAATCAAATTCCTGTCCTGATTCATGAACTAATGTAATGCTTAATTCTTTTTTGTAATCGAAAATAAAATGATGGGTTGAAATATCTATTGATATTTATACAAGGAGTATTTTATTCAAGGATTGATTAAGTTATTACTCAAGACAGAAAAATTGAAATTCGTAAAGGATGAGATCAATTCAGAAATACTCTTTATTTTTTATTTATTTTTATAGCAGACAGAATTCCATTGGTATAATTGGGGACCTTCCAATAGATTTTGACTCTATCTATTCGATAACCATATCAAGATAACTAATACTGGCTCGGTCCTTACATTTATTTGTGGCCCTGAGGAGCCGTATGAGGTGAAAATCTCATGTACGGTTTTGGAATAGCGATGGGAACAGTAATGTTATCACCGACTATGATTATCTAACAGTTCAAGTACAGTTGATATAGTTGGCGCGCAGTCAAAATATGGTTTTTGGGGGTGGAATTTGTGGCGTCAACCCATAGGGTTTATGGTTTTTCTAATTTCTTCCCTAGCGGAATGCGAGAGATTGCCTTTTGATTTACCAGAAGCCGAAGAAGAATTAGTAGCAGGTTATCAAACCGAATATTCAGGGATCCGATTTGGTTTATTTTACATTGCTTCTTATCTAAATCTATTAGTTTCCTCTTTATTTGTAACAGTTCTTTACTTGGGTGGTTGGAATCTTTCCATTCCGTACATATTTGTTCCGGAGCTATTTGAAATAAATAAAGCGGATGGAATTTTTGGAACGACAATTGATATCTTTATTACATTAGCTAAAACTTATTTGTTCTTGTTCATTCCTATCACAACAAGATGGACTTTACCTAGATTAAGAATGGACCAACTCTTAAATCTTGGCTGGAAATTTCTTTTACCTATTTCTCTCGGTAATCTATTATTAACAACTTCTTCCCAACTCCTTTCACTGTAAAGAAAAAAGGAATACGATATTTGCGACTTGTCTCAAACAAGAGAAAGAAAGAAAATCAAATTATTCATAACTATTCACGATATGTTCCCTATGGTAACTGGGTTCATCAATTATGGTCAACAAACAGTACGGGCTGCAAGGTACATTGGTCAAAGTTTCCTAATTACCTTATCCCAAGCAAATCGTTTACCTGTAACTATTCAATATCCTTATGAAAAATTAATCACATCGGAGCGTTTCCGCGGTCGAATCCATTTTGAATTTGATAAATGTATTGCTTGTGAAGTATGTGTTCGTGTATGTCCTATAGATCTGCCAGTTGTTGATTGGAAATGGGAAACAGATATTCGAAAGAAACGATTGTTTAATTACAGTATTGATTTTGGAATTTGTATTTTTTGTGGTAATTGCGTTGAGTATTGTCCAACAAATTGTTTATCAATGACTGAAGAATATGAACTCGCTACGTACGACCGTCACGAATTGAATTATAATCAAATTGCTTTAGGTCGTTTACCAATATCAATAATTGACGATTTTACAATTCGAACAGTTTGGAATTCGTCTCAAAGAAAAAAGGGGTAAACCTCTTGATTAAAGAGTAATTGCAAAGTACTAAGATTTCTTTTTGGTAGAAAGGGATAAGGTCTTTCTCTTTGCTTGGTCCTTTCTCTTTGCTTGGTCAATAATTACAAATCCCAACTATTGATTGGGTTCTGAGAAGTATGACTTAATTTGTATTGAAAGTCTATTAATATAATATCTCCATAATTATTTTGAAATATATAGTTTCAATTTCAAACTGCCGTTTAGAATACAGAAAAGAACGAAATTGACCCAATAACTAGACCCCCATTAACTCACACTTATTAGATTCTAATTTAATTCAATTGGGAATGTCTCATAAAAATAATTTCCTGGTCGGTTCAATAAGGTCATGAAAAACATTTCGATTTATTTATCTCTTATTTTAATATAATGGATTTGCTTGGACCATTACATGATTTTCTTTTAGTTTTTCTGGGATCGGGTCTTATAGTAGGAGGTCTGGGAGTAGTATTACTTACCAACCCAATTTATTCTGCCTTTTCATTGGGATTGGTTCTTGTTTGTATATCCTTATTCTATATTCTATCAAATTCCCATTTTGTAGCTGCTGCACAGCTTCTTATTTACGTGGGGGCTGTAAATGTTTTAATCATATTTGCTGTAATGTTCATGAATGGTTCAGACTATTCTAAAGATTTTCATTTTCATCTTTGGACTGTTGGGGACGGGGTTACTTCCCTAGTCTGTACAAGTATTTTTTTTTCACTAATCACTACTATTCTAGATACGTCGTGGTATGGGATTATTTGGACTACCCGATCCAACCAGATTATAGAGGAAGATTTGATAAGTAATAGTCAACAAATTGGTATTCATTTATCAACGGACTTTTTTCTTCCATTTGAACTGGTTTCGATAATTCTTTTAGTTGCTTTGATAGGTGCAATTGTCGTGGCTCGTCAGTAAAAAATATTTCTAACTAGGAACAGAAATCAAAATTCAACCTTTTTCTGTGTTATCAACATCCATTTCCCTGAAATTCTATTTGAATACTGTTCGGTTCATGTATAAAATAGAAATTTTTTTAGTCGCCCTATTCGATCTATTACCAATATCTTGTTTTGTTGGGTACTTGTTATATTCTAAGCAATCGAATCACTTGAATTATTGTTCATATTGAAATGAATCGCAATTGGTACGGAGTTGGTCAATGATACTCGAGCATGTACTTGTTTTAAGTGCCTATTTATTTTCTATAGGTATCTATGGATTGATCACGAGCCGGAATATGGTTCGGGCCCTGATGTGTCTTGAACTTATACTAAATGCGGTTAATCTAAATTTCGTAACATTTTCTTATTTTTTTGATAGTCGTCAATTAAAAGGAGATATTTTCTCAATTTTTGGTATAGCTATTGCAGCCGCTGAAGCAGCTATTGGATCAGCTATTGTTTCGTCAATTTATCGTAACAGAAAATCGACTCGTATCAATCAATCAACTTTGTTGAATAAGTAGTATTTAGAAATCATAATATTCATCAATTCGAATTAGCCTATATAATTAGAATACGTCGTAACCTCAATCATGTTTGCGAAAACATAAGAAATCAAAGTATCTTTATTCCCTATTAGTATTATGAGTTGATCCAGAAGTGGATTGATTAGAAAAATTCTGGTAAATCATTGATTCATCTGGTGTTTAAATATATCGGCTATTTCCAACTTTACTAGATCGAAACTTTAGGAGTTCAAAAATTTATAGATCCAATGTCACATTCAGTAAAGATTTATGATACATGTATAGGGTGTACTCAATGTGTCCGCGCCTGCCCCACAGATGTATTAGAAATGATACCTTGGGACGGATGTAAAGCTAAGCAAATTGCTTCTGCTCCAAGAACGGAGGACTGTGTTGGTTGTAAGAGATGTGAATCCGCCTGTCCAACGGATTTCTTGAGTGTTCGAGTTTATTTATGGCATGAAACAACTCGAAGCATGGGTCTAGCTTATTGATATTGAGACGTTTCAGAAAACCCCACTTCAATCCATTTCGAATCCATTTTCTTTTTTTTTTTTACCGATTACCGACAAAAACCCGTACTCTAAAAAGAAAAAACCAAAAAAGAATAAATTCCATTTTAGAGTACGGGTTTTTCTGGTCCAAGTGTATCTTGTCTTTACCACGAATTATTTGCCTTGGTTAACAATAATTGTAGTTTTTCCGATAGTCGCGGGTTCTTTAATTTTCTTCCTCCCCCATAGAGGAAATAAGGTGACTAGAGGGTATACTATATATATCTGCGTCTTAGAACTCCTTCTAACGACCTATGCGTTCTGTTATCATTTCCAGTTCGACGATCCATTAATCCAGCTAGCAGAGGATTATAAATGGATCAATTTTTTTGATTTTTACTGGAGATTGGGAATAGATGGACTTTCCTTAGGACCTATTTTACTGACAGGATTTATCACCACTTTAGCTACTTTAGCGGCTCGGCCAGTTACTCGGAATTCCCGATTATTCCATTTCCTGATGTTAGCAATGTACAGCGGTCAAATAGGATCATTTTCTTCTCGAGACCTTTTACTTTTTTTCATCATGTGGGAGTTAGAATTAATTCCCGTTTATCTACTTCTATCCGTGTGGGGGGGGAAAAAACGTCTTTATTCAGCTACAAAGTTTATTTTGTACACTGCGGGAGGATCCATTTTTCTATTAATAGGAGTTTTGGGTATCGCTTTATACGGTTCCAATGAGCCAATATTAAATTTGGAAACATTAGCTAATCAATCGTATCCCGCGGAACTGGAAATTCTATTTTATATTGGGTTTCTTATTGCTTTTGCTGTCAAATCACCGATTATACCCTTCCATACATGGTTACCAGACACCCATGGAGAGGCGCATTACAGTACTTGTATGCTTCTAGCCGGAATCTTATTAAAAATGGGAGCATATGGGTTGATTCGGATCAATATGGAACTATTACCGCACGCTCATTCGATATTTTCTCCCTGGTTGATGATAGTAGGTACAATGCAAATAATTTATGCAGCTTCAACATCTCCTAGCCAACGGAATTTAAAAAAAAGAATAGCTTATTCCTCCGTATCTCATATGGGTTTTATAATTATAGGGATTGGGTCGATAACCGATACGGGACTCAACGGAGCCATTTTACAAATAATTTCTCATGGGTTTATTAGCGCTGCACTTTTTTTCTTGGCAGGAACGAGTTATGATAGAATACGTCTTGGTTATCTTGACGAAATGGGCGGATTGGCTATCCCAATTCCAAAGATATTCACCATATTCAGTATCTTATCGATGGCTTCCCTTGCATTACCGGGCATGAGTAGTTTTGTTGCAGAATTGATAGTATTTTTTGGAATAATTACCAGCCAAAAATACTTGTTAATGCCAAAAATACTAATTACTTTTGTAATGGCAATTGGAATGATATTAACTCCTATTTATTCATTATCTATGTCACGGCAAATGTTCTATGGGTACAAGCTATTTAATGCTCAAAACTCTTATTTTTTTGATTCCGGCCCCCGGGAGTTATTTGTTTTGATATCTATTCTTCTACCCGTAATAGGTATTGGTATTTATCCGGATTTCGTTCTCTCCCTATCAGTGGACAAGGTCGAAGCTATTCTATCTAATTTTTTTTATAGATAGTTTTCATGAATAAAAAAAATCAAAAACCAATCCTATGTCCTCTGCTTTTTAAAATTGGTCGTTGTCCAATGAAAAAAGAAGTATTTTTTCGTGTCTTAAGTTTAAAATTAAAATTAACTAAAAAAGAATAAGAATAAATAACTAAAAGAATAAGAATAAATAAGTCAACAATAAATAACTAAATTTGAATTGTAACCAGACACCTTATGGTCTTTGTGAGAACCTTTTGAATCAAGTAGTGTAGTGATTCAAAAGGTTCTCGGCAGCTTCCACTAAGTTTCGTTTCTATATTTGCGCTGTCCTATGTTTGTATTCATCAGTCCCTTTCATTTCTTCAATTCAATTCCTTTCTTCAATTCAACAATTCAATTAGATGTTAATTAAATGAACCATAACTATGTAACCCGATTCCTAATAGATTGACCCCGAAGTAGCATATCCAAATTATAAGAAAGCCCATAGAAGCCACAATTGCAGAATTTACACCTTCCCAATTTGGATTTGTTCGCGTATGTAAATAAATCCCGAATATAGTCCAAGTAATAAATGCCCAAGTTTCCTTTGGATCCCAATTCCAATATGATCCCCATGCCTCATTAGCCCATACTGCTCCCGAAAGAATACCTATGGTTAAAAAGATAAATCCTAGACTAATAATACGATAACTCCACTGATCCAATTGTTGAATCAATTGATACCCATAATAATTTGTAGCAGAAAGAAAATAAGGAAAAGAAGTGTTTAGTAAACCATTGTTTTTTTCATTCAGGTATTGGATTTCACCAAAGGAAAATGACTCATTTACATTTAATAAATGATTTCTTTTATAAAAAATCCTTATAATTTTTCGAAATGTAATGACTAGACGAGCTGTGGATAATAATGATCCACATAAAAGAGCTGCATAACCTAATACCATCATACTTACGTGCATCATTAACCACTGGGCTTGTAGAGCAGGTACTAATATTCCGGATTGATGCATTTTGGTTAAAAACCCCGAAGTAGCAAAACCCTGGGTAAAAATAGCGCTTGGCGCGGTTATTGCGCTTAAATGATTTTTATGTTTTTTAAAATAGAAAATCCTATGAATAATAAAGAAACTCCAGGAAAGAAAGATTAATGATTCATATAAATCACTTAATGGGAAATGCCCCGAATAAATCCAACGAGTGACTAATAATCCTGTTAGACAGACAAAGGTAGTAATCATCCCTTTTTCTAATGAATCATATAGTCCTATGATTTCATCGACTAATAAGGTTATCAACTGAATTGTAATTCCAATCGAAACGACCGAAAAGGATATATGAGTTAATATATGCTCTAATGTTGAAAATATCATAAATAAAAATCAAATTAAAAGGGAGAGTCTTTCAAGTATACGGAATGGAAATCAGAAGTTAAATTCATTATTAGGGCTTTTTGTATATCTTTTTATCTTTTATAAGATGCTCTGCCGCCACTCGGACTCGAACCGAGATGCTTTAGCACTGCTTCCTAAGAGCAGCGTGTCTACCGATTTCACCATAGCGGCTTGCTCGAAATCATAATAACCTATTTTTATTCAATCGTCGAGATTGAAAGAGTCAATTTCAATGAAATCCTTTTTAGGAAGCATTCCAATTGATGACTAAAAACTTGTTGAAATAGAGATGGAAAGAGTTCCCCGTTTGCGGTCTTATTTAATTATTTAAGGTTTCAGCTTTAGTTAACTTAACAATAGAAGTTTTCATAGTTTCTGTTTTCATAAAATCGAATTGTTATAACTCAAGAGTTCTTACTTCAATCCAGGAAAAAACGAAAATATGATTTTTCTTTTTTATGTTTTTATGAATCACAATTTCAGCGCAACATCCACCAATTCAAAAAGGATTTATTTAATTTGCATAACTTTTGTGTTGTCGTAATCTTTATCGTTAGGTTTTTTTTTATTTTAATTTTGGTTCGCCTTTATTAAAATTAAACCAATTAGGTATTGGGCTGGACATATCATAGAAAAAAATTTTGATTTCTATCGTGTAATTGTACCCTGCTTCAAAAAATTCTTTCTAAATTCGAATTCGAAAGGTATAGATTTTTTGATTGATCATCCATCTTCCCTTTCAAATATAGCAAATATAGGATTTTTTTGATCACGTAAAATTCTCACCCTATTCGTATATAATGTCTGTTTAAATAGGCAAAAGTGCTTTTCCCTTTTGGAGGTAAAGTGTGGTGGATACGGTATATAGAGTAATTGATAAAAGAGAGTGATTCATAAAGTTAGAAAAAAGGTTTTATACTTATAGTTTCAACAACCCATTGATTTGCCTAAAGATTTTAGATCCCCTCTTCTATAGCATAATTCGAAAAAGAAAAGTAAAAAAAAAAAGACAAAACCCTTATTGTTGTGTTATTGTTATTTAGAAAGTTGTTGTGTTATGTAGTTATTTATAAGGGGGTGGGGTGATGGGGAAAATAAGAATCCCCATCCTGCGAATGAAAAACATATTTCAATAACTCATTAAAAAAGGGTTGAAACTTTTGATTTGGTTTTTATTCTTTTTTTTTTTCAAATTCCAAAAGAAAGACCAAACCCTTTTTTTTAGAATTCAGTAGACAATTTCATCGGTTCAAAACATTAGTGAATGGAAATCATTATTTACTTTTTTTTTATTTCTATTTTTCTATTCTAGAATATATATTCAAAAGTAGAGTCAAAATTAGAAACGAAATTAACTCATTTTTCGAATCAGGCTGATTCAGATTATTCCGACGTTTTATTAGTTATTTGTCGTACAAAAAAACTTTGTGAATTCCCCGTGGAAAGGGATTTCGCTAACGAAAAAGCTTTCAACGCTGCCCAATATCCCCCCCTTTTCCACCTATTTTTACGAATACGCTTTTTAAATATAGAAGTACGCTTTTTTGGAACTGCCATTCGCAAACTAAAGGATTATTCATTGATAAAATTGGATGTGAAAGACATCTATTCTTTGAAACAAATCATTTTTTATTTTGACTATTCTTTTATTTTGACTATTCATTTAATTATCTGTCTATTTATTCTCTAAATTATACTACCTTTAGAACAAAAAATAAATAGAAATATGTGAAAATAGAATCAAATAATACTAGAACAAAAAAGAAAAACAATATGATATAGAATTTTTTCAATTTCTATTCCATACAATATCCGCGACAGAACAATTCTTATTTCGAAGTTATTGGCGGTGTCTTTCTTTATATCCCGATCCGTATTCAAATCGATATCTCTAGGCTGTATTATGCCATATAATATAAATCGAATTGAATTGGTTGAAGTTGATAAAAAAAGAAAAAGTCTTTCCGTTTATATCTCTGTCTAGTTTCGACATGCTACATTTATAGATGAAAAATACATCACCCAAGTTTAAGAAACCTTACCGAATAAAAAATAAAAAAAAAAAAATTAATCTTTTTTTTTCTATTAATAGGTTCTTAAATGGCATTTATTGGAATGGAAGCCAATCAATCAGTTCCGAAATGAACTAGTTAATGGTTCTGAATAAACAAATTAAAATACCTAGTTCTTTTTTTATTGGGGAAAACTCTGGGACATCCTATGATTTATATCAAAATGAATACTTTTTTTGGTGTTCTTGATTGATGTACATAAATTATTGGAATAGGGACTAATAATTGAA